CTTTTTATTTTTTCTTCAAATCCAAAAAATTTCTCTTTTTTTTATACATAGGTCGTCGATTCGGCATTGGAAAAAGGGCTGGGTGCCCCTCTAGTAAATGGTTCAAACTATTTTATCGATATGAGTGTTCTATATCAGATAAATTCTACACTAGCTATTTCCCGTTTAAAGCATTTCGAGACTAATACAAATGTAGTTGTAGAAAGAGTACCCCTTTTTGCCCGGACTTCAAGCAGTTTAGCTTTAACCGTGTTAATGGTCTCACATTATTGGTCTATAGAGAATCAAAGTAAATTTACCAATGAGTCGCGAAATGCTATGGTTCTTCCATATGATTTCTGAAGTTATTCAGAAGTAATTCGTCGAGATCGTGCACCTTTTCTTATTTATCCAAAAAAATACTAAAAAATATTCTAAAGTGCAGCCGGATAGATCCAATCTATTCTTGAAATAGACAACTCGCACACACTCCCTTTCCAAAAAAAATCAATACACCAACCACTACAGTTAGATTTATTAGATTTGTTGCTAAAATATCGGTATTAAGCCCGAAACTCCCAGCGAATGGCCAGTGAGCTAAAAACACGAAAGAATAAGTTACATTTTTCATATGCTCTCCTCTTATAGATAGGACGAACAAAGAAGAAAGTTTTTCGATCACTTACTTCGCTCGCCCTTTTTTAATCGGTTTTTTTAATGCAATTTTTTTTTATGCAAATAGATTTAATCTAATAATTTCTTTTAGATTAAGTCTTAGGTTTCGTTTGACCTGTGAAAAATCTCCTTTGTTGAAATGAAATGTTCCAAAAATTCCTAATCCTAAAATAAAAGGAAAAAGACTTTCCACTGTCCTAAACAAAGAACGGGAAGGAAGAGGGGGAGGGTATCCTCTAAATTGATCATGCTCAAATCAGCCCTTCCTGGGGTTTCTGGGGTATTGTCTGTCCTGATAAATACAAAATTCCCGGAATAATATAATAAATAGGAATAAAGTATTGATATACTTAGAATTACAGAAGCAAATGCCAATGTACTAAAAAAAGAAAAAGTATCTAATCTAAAGGACTCATTTTCTTTTTTAGGATTAAACAAAAGGGTTCGCAAATAAAAGCGCTAGTGCCACAACCAGTCCATAAATTGTTAAAGCTTCCATAAAAGCTAGACTAAGCAATAAAGTACCTCGTATTTTACCTTCTGCTTCTGGCTGTCTCGCAATACCTTCTACAGCTTGTCCTGCAGCAGTACCTTGACCAACTCCGGGCCCAATCGAAGCAAGCCCTACAGCCAATCCAGCAGCAATAACGGAAGCGGCAGCAATTAGTGGATTCATGGTGAGTTCCTCGTGTCAAAAAAAAAGAAATGGTTAAGGATACAATCAACCAAGAAATTTTCTAACTTCTAAACTCTATTGGGTAGAAATAACTAATTAAGTACAAATAAATGATAATCAAAATAGTCCGAATTACTTCGAGATCTCGTTTTTAGTTTCTAATCATTAGAGGTTTGTGTAAATCCATATGATTCTCATTATTCTATTTCTCTTTCTTTTCAACCAATCACTCTTTCATTCCATCCTTTTTTTTACTCTTCGATATCCTTGAGTTCCCTTTTTTTACCTTCATCTAAATAATAAAAGACGAAATACAGGAAGAACCCCTATTGAAATCGAACTAATCCAAATCCAATAGGAATCAAATCAAGATATAAAATTGCTAACAATATGCTGCATAGAACTAGATATGGAATCCAGTTCCATATAGAATTCCCTTCTATATATCGGATTAGATAATGAATCTAACTTAGGAATAAAAAAAAATCCCATATAATATACATTTGTTTCTTCTATTTTGTTTGCGTATTTTCTCATTTTCTATTGAATCCGATTCTAAAATCATTCCTTAGAAAGCCGCACAAAAGATGACTGTCTTATAGGCATTAAGGATATAGATCTAACCTAACTCGGCCCCTGCATATATATTTTACCCGTAATATAGTCTATTCTCTCCCCGACAACTCTAGGTTGTATATTCATACGCATTTCGAACTATTTAGTTTTCCAACTAAGAGGATTATCCGGAATCATGCATGAATTGGGCTAAGCTAAAAAAAAAAAAAGACTATTTCGAAAACTAGTCAATTCAATGATGACCTTCCATGGATTCACCTATATAAGCTGCGGCTAACGTTGCAAAAATAAGAGCTTGAATACCGCTTGTAAATAATCCAAGAAACATGACCGGTATAGGGACTACTAAGGGGACTAAAGAAACAAGAACAACAACGACTAATTCATCCGCCAATATATTTCCGAAAAGTCGAAAACTAAGCGATAATGGTTTTGTGAAATCTTCTAGGATGTTAATTGGTAAAAGGATTGGGGTTGGTTTAATATATTTCTCGAAATAACTCAATCCTTTTTTGCTAAGACCCGCATAAAAATATGCCGCTGATGTTAGTAAAGCTAAAGCAACGGTAGTATTTATATCATTTGTAGGTGCTGCTAATTCCCCATGGGGTAACTCTATAATTTTCCAAGGTAAAAGAGCACCCGACCAATTCGAAACAAAAATAAAAAGGAACATAGTTCCAATAAAGGGAACCCAGGGACCATATTCTTCTCCAATCTGAGTTTTGCTCAAGTCTCGAATAAACTCAAGGACATATTCGAAGAAATTCTGACCGTCGGTCGGGATGGTTTGTGGATTCCGAACAGCTATGATAACTGAACCTAGCAAAATAGTAATTACGACCCAAGAAGTGATGAGTACTTGGGCATGAATTTGAAAACCTCCTATTTGCCAATAGAAGTGTTGGCCTACTTCTACACCCGATATATCATATAACCCCTTGAGTGTTTTAATGGAACATGGTGTAATATTCATATTGTCCTCTGATAAAAATTGAACTTCAAAAAAGGAATTCTTTTGATTCAAGCATCTCTTTCTCAACTCAGCAACTTGAAGTATTAATCTTATATTTAGGATACCAAGAAATCACATCAGATCATAATATATATCAATACCCTCTAATATATATCAATATTCCCCTTCTTTTATCTATGCAAAACAAAAAAGAATAGTAACAGATTCTATAAATCTACGCAGTTGCTTAAGAATTCACTATTCTTCTTAATCAACGATTTCTTATATAGAGAGAACGGCCCTCAGAAATTGCAAATACTAATTTGTTAAGAATTAATCGAATTGAAGTCATAGTGTCATCGTTGGCAGGAATCGATATATTCGCGAGATCCGGGTCACAATTTGTATCGACTAAAGAAATAGTAGGAATCCCCAAAATGGCACATTCCCGAAGAGCTATATACTCTTTTTGCTGATCAAGGACGATCACAATGTCAGGCAACCTCGTCATATATTTGATCCCGCCGAGATATCTTTGCAAGATAGATAATTTTCTCTTTAAGATTGCCGCATCTCTTTTTGGGAGATGGTGGAATTTTCCCATTTTTTCTTCTGCTCTTAAGTCTCTAAATTGAGAAAGTCTAGTTTTGGTAATTGACCAATTCGTTAACATACCACTGAACCACTTTTTATTAACATAATGACAACGAGATCTTATTGCAGCTGATGCTACTAAATCCGCTGCTCTTTTTTTGGTACCAACAATTAAGAAGCTTTTTCCCTGACTTGCTGCATCAAAAACTAAATCACAAGCTTCTGATAAAAAACGAGCTGTTCTAGCGAGATTTGTAATATGAGTACCTTTACGCTTTGCCGAGATGTAAGGGGCCATTTTAGGATTCCATTTCTTAATACCATGACCAAAATGAACTCCCGCTTCTATCATCTCTTTCAAATTGATGTTCCAATATCTTCTTGTCATTTTTTCCACACTTCCTTTTGATTTTTTCTTTTTTTCGTCTTACCATTACGGAATTAATTTCTTTTTGAAGATTAAGAAAGAGCCTAAATAGCTTGAAATAAATAATAATTGTTCCAATGGAACCTTCTACTCAGAATTGACCATTGATACACGGTATAAACATAGCCTTAATGAATTAACTGACTTCTTTTACTTATTAATTAAAATACAAAATCGAAAATCAGACCTGTTAGCATTCTAAGGTCAAAAGTATAGTTTAAATTAAAGTAAAAAAAAGATTTATGTATACTTAAATCATATAAATAGGGGTAAACAGGGCTTCTGATGTTTCATAGAAATTGTTTGTTACGTCAGAATCAGAAGAAACTAATTCTGTATGCAGAAACAAAATATCTCTCATTTCCGACGCGAATAGATTTTTTTTTTGAATTTCGAAATAAACGTTCTTGTCTTGTGGGGAACGATGCACAAATTTTTGGAATCCGGTACCAACAGGTATAATCCCCCCCAGAACTACGTTTTCTTTTAGGCCTTTCAACCAATCAATACGACCTCGTAGGGCAGCTTTTGCTAAAACTCGAGCAGTTTCTTGAAAACTTGCTTCAGATATGAAACTTTGGGTATTCAGGGAAGCCCTTGTTATTCCCAATAAGATTGCCCGATAATAGATCGATTCATCTAAAGCCCGCCCTGCTCGTTCCGCTCGCAATAGCCCTATTAATTCCCCAGGTAAAAAAACATTAGACATTCCATCTTCGGAAACCCTTACTTTTGATGTTACTTGGCGTATAATAATCTCTATATGTCTATTATGGATTTGTACCCCTTGGGATCGATAAACCTTTTGTATCTTATTAACCAAAGAGATACGACTTTGGGCTATGGTTAGCTCAGCTCCAATCAAGAATCCCCAGGGAACCCCAAGAATTCTTGGTATACGTTCATTCCAATCCTCAATTCTCCTTTCGAGATTCGGCGATAGTGAATCAATTGAACGCGCTTCGAAGATTTGTTCTACTTTTGGAAGACCTTGCGTTATATCACTAGATCTCGATTTTTCATATATAAACGTAACTAACCTATCTCCTTTGTAAAGGATTTTTCCATAATGACCATGAACAGTTGCTCCTATAGTGGCCAAATAAGGCTTAGCTGCTCTTAGAACAAAGGAGTCCATATTAACAATGAAAATTTGACCTGATTTTTTTATGTGCGATTTAAATAGACATACATTTTCACAAATAAATTGTCCAAGGTGAATTATTGCCGATGTCTCTTCCCACGAGTCATGATGGAGAAAGTGCCAATTCAAATGGAATTGCTCCAACATGATGTTACTGTCGAAATTCAAAATCCTTTTTTTTTCGTCTATTAAAGAGTATTTAAGCACTTGAAGTACTTGGAAGGTTTGTTTCAAATTGTCAAGGAACAAGTATTTTTTTAACAAGATCTGATTATGTGTTAATAAATAGTAAGATGAAGAAAAATTCGATATACTAGGTACAATAGCGCCTAAGAGCCCAAAAATATCTCGAATAGGAATTCTAGGATTCGATTCTTTTACCGCATTGGGATATTTCGAATTCTTGAATAAACCAATTCGAGAACAGTTGGATGCCGACAAAATCATCAAAGAAGGATATTCTTTATTTCGATTCAACAAGGTGCCAATAGCTTCTTGATGTTGGCTAAGTGATTGAACCTTCGCCTTGGAATAAAAGGAATTGGTATTGTTGCGATCTAACCTATTATTGGGAATCAGTCCTACACTTGTCCTATCATACCTTCTTCGTGTATACGAAGTAGTAGACTTGCCTAATTCAATTCTTAGGAAATCGCGACTCAGATCATTTGTTCTTACCTCAACAAGAGAAGCACGAGCCCCCTCTTTTTCTTCTTGTTCCCAATTCACTACTAAGCAAGTTCGAACGAATTGACTATTCGTGTGATAAATTCTTTGAGTTAACTTGCTATTTTCATGAGAAATAAAATTGACAAGTCGAAGTTGGAGATTATCCTCTTCTTGCAGGAGATCCCGCGGGAAAAGTGTTGCTAAATTTTTCCCTTCGTCCATTTGATATGCGACTGCAGGTCGAACCGAAACAAAATACTTTTCCTTGCTTTTGAGAATTTTTTTCCGTTGAACATAAACCCAATTTTTCCTTTTTTTTGATTCCTTAGAATCTTTTTTTTCTCTTTCTGGTGGTATCAAACTGCCACCTAATATCTTATCTGCCTCTTCAGGAAAATGAATATCTCCGGAAAAGATTTTGAGTTCTGTATGGCTTTTTTTTCTCTTCACTCGGACCAATCCACCTAGTCTACTTCTTGTATTTTTTGTGAGTTGTGTATCGACTCCAATAATACTATTGTCAAGTACCTTTAGGGATGAGGATCTCGGCAAGATATGCAGTTCTTGAAGAATGAAAAAAAACCGATCTACTTCTTTTTGGTATTTTAGACTAAATTCTTTTGTTCCTCGATGCTCAATAAAACCCTCTTTTTTTAAGATGGAATCTTCCTCCGGGCTCCCATATTCGTCTTCTGAGTCTTCCTCTGAGTCTTCTTCTAAAGTCCCATATTCCTTCTCTGAGCCATCTTCAGAGCCCCCATAATCTTCTTCTGAGTCTTCCTCTAGAGTCCTATATTTGTCTTCTAGGATTTCATATTCGCCCTCTCCCTCTCGAGTCTTATATTCGTTCTCTGGGCTCCCGTATTCTTCCTCTGAGTCTTTCTCTAGAGTCTTATATTCGTCCTCTAGGATCCCATATTCACCTTCTAGGGTTTCATATTCGTCCTCTAGAGTCCTATATTCGTCTTCTAGGATTTCATATTCGCCCTCTCCTTCTCGGGTCCTATATTCGTTCTCTCGGCTCTCATATTGGTCCTCTGAGTCTTCCTCTCGAGTCCTATACTCTTCCTCTCGGGTTCGATATTCTTCCTCTAGGGTCCTATATCTAAATTTCACAATTCCTGAACTCCTTTTATCTTTTCTGTATCGTGGATCGTCAAAATAAGCAAAAATAGTATTTCTACGTAAAACACCCAAAAAGGGTATTTCAATTGAAATACCCAAACAGGATATTAGCTCTTTCTCTTGTTCTTGATGATATTGTAATGGAACGACAAACCTATTTCTTCGCTTTTTCGCCAACAAATCCGAATTATCTTGAAGAATAGAAGGATAGACAAAATTCCAATGACCGTTGGACACGATTCGATCTGGCGTTAAATAATCAAGAATTTCCTTATTTTTTTTACCAAAAGTATCCAAGAGTCTATGGCTTACTTGATCATTAGCCATTGATAGGTCAAAGATATATCTTCCATGAACAGAAAAAGAATAAGTATTCATTTGATCTTGATCCTTGTGGAGCGAAAAAGATGCTATACTGGATCTGCACATACTTACTGACAATATCCATAAATGGCTTGTTTTTGGTAATCGACGAAGATTACCATATTGATATTCGGGCGCATGGTAAACGTCAGTACTCCAGTGCATTTCCCCGTCTGATTCGGCATAAATATGCTTTTGTATCTTTTCTTTAAAATGTAAAGTGGACGTTCCGGCACGAATCTCCGCAATTACTTGTTCGGATTCTACATATTGATCATTTTGCACTAGAATCAAGCTTTTTAACGGAATATTCACACTATGTAGAATATCCTGACTCTGAATAGTTACATGCAAGTCTATATAGCATAGAAAAGCAGGTTGCCCATGACGGGTACGTGTGGGGTGAACCAAATCCTCATTGAATTGGATTTTTCCATTCGAGGGGGATCGTACAAGGTCGGCAGTACCCCCTGTGAATACTCCACCAGTATGAAAAGTTCTTAATGTTAGTTGAGTCCCTGGCTCCCCAATTGATTGACCCGCAATAATACCTACAGCTTCCCCCAATTCGACCAGATCCCCATGAGTGGGACTCCGCCCATAACATAATTGACAGATCCAAGATGTGCTCCGGCAAGTAAAGGGGGTTCTAATATATATTGGTTTTGCTCGAAACGGTTGTGCTCGAAAGGCAGTTATGAATCGATTGACTAATCCAATTCCAATATCTTGATTTCGAGCAGCAATGCATCGTGAACCAATATATATATCGTCTGCTAATACACGACCAATTAGTGTTTGGACAAAAAGTTTTTCCGTCATCCCATTGTGAGGACTAACAGAAATACCTCGGATAGTACCACAATCTCTTCTACGCACAATAATATGTTGAACTACTTCAACAAGTCTACGTGTAAGATAGCCAGCATCCGCTGTTCGTACAGCAGTATCTACAACCCCTTTTCGGGCTCCGTAGCAGGAAATTATATATTCTGTCAAAGAAAGTCCCTCGCGTAAATTGCTTTGAATAGGTAAATCAATCATTTGTCCTTGAGGATCCGCCATTAACCCTCTCATACCTACTAATTGGTGTACCTGAGATGCATTTCCTCTGGCTCCTGAAAAAGACATTAGATAGACTGGATTAGAAGGATCCGTTATTCGAAAATTCGAATTCATTTCTTGTTTCAAATATTCACTTGTAGCATACCATATCTCAACAGATTGGCGTAATTTTTCTACCGCGTGTACAGCCCCATAATAATAGTGTTTCTCCAAAAGAAAACTCTGTTGTTCCGCGTCTTGAACTAACCATCCTTTAGAGGGTATTGTTAAAAGATCCTCGATTCCTAAAGAAATCGATGTAGTAGTGGCTTGATGGAAGCCCAGAGTCTTTATTTGATCCAGTATATGGGATGTATATCCCATTCCGAAATGATCTATTAATCTGCTAATAAGTCGTTTTATAGCAGTTCCGTCTATCTCTTTATTATGAAAGACCAAGTTGGCCCGTTCCGCCATACATAAGTACCCCCTTTTTTGGCTGAGTAGGATTCGACAATTGCTGAGTAGGATTCGACAATGGGCCTGAGTCAGTGATTCGAAAACTAAATTTACTCCCTTTCCTCAATCTCAATCTGGATTTGCGCGGCAAAAAAGATGGTACTAGCGAAATCGGAATGCCCCCCGAAAGGGGCATCGCCGAATGTAACTTCCTTGTTTAGATAGTGTATGAATAGGCCCGACTAAATCCTTGTATGGCTTCCTCTATTTCTCTATAAAAAGAAATATGACCAAGAGTGGTTCGAATGTATATAGAACGGATTTCTTTTTTTCTATTTCCCACTACTAGATAATGGGCATAAATCTCATGATAAGTCCCAAAAGATTCATATTGAACTTCAATCGGAACTTCTCTTGACCCAACGATGCGTTGATCTAGTTTCCATCGGAGCCACAAGGGACTGTTTAAACCGATCCGTTTCTGTCTATAAGCTCCCAGTGCATCATAGGAACTAGAAAAAAGGGGTTCTTTATCTTTCGTATACTTATAATAATTGTTATTATTGTAGTTTACTTTTTTATTTGGAGAGTTTCCGCAACTATTATATCTATTTGCACAAATACCTCGACGGCTTCCAATTGTTAATACATAAAGTCCGATAAGCATGTCTTGAGTTGGCACGCAAATAGGATCCCCAATAGCGGGAGACAGGAGATTCATATGAGAAAACATAAGTAAACGGGCTTCCGCCTGAGCTTCCAAGGATAAAGGTAGATGAACAGCCATTTGATCCCCATCAAAGTCCGCATTGAAACCCTTACACACTAATGGATGTAAACAAATAGTACGCCCCTCTACTAAAGTGGGTTGGAAGGCCTGTATGCCTAATCTATGCAGGGTAGGTGCTCTGTTCAACAGTACAGGATGTCCCCGCATAACTTCTTGAAGTATTTCCCATACAATGGGTTCTTTTTCCCAAATTTTCCTTTTAGCAATCCTAACATTAGAAGTAGCACGTTTCGTGATTAAATCACGAATTACAAATAGCTGAAAAAGCTTTATTGCTATCTCTAGAGGTAATCCACATTGATGTAATGAAAGCGAAGGGCCCACAACAATGACAGAACGCCCCGAGTAATCGACCCGTTTCCCAAGCAAAGTCTCGCGAAACCTCCCCTCTTTACCCTCAATTACATCTGAAAGTGATTTGTATACTTTATTGTGACCATCCCTTGTGGGTTGCCCGCGGGACCCACTATCAAGAAGTGTATCCACGGCTTCTTGTACTAATTTTTCCTGGCACATTACTAAATCTGCTGGTGCTAATTCACTTCTTTTTAATAGATAGGCAAGGTTGTTGTTCCGACGGATAACTCTCTTATAAAGTTCATTAATATCCGAAGTCACTACTTTATCCCCAGACCTATAAACAATGGGTCTCAATTCGGGAGGAAGAACCGGTAATAAGCACAAAACCATCCATTCTGGTTCTACATTTGTTTGAATAAAATGTTTCGCCAATTGCATGCGTCTAATCAAAAAAACTTTTCTTATTCGTCTTTTTCTATCTTCCCATTCATCTCCACTATACCCCTCGTCTTCTAATTCCTTCCATTCAACCAAGGAATTCTCTATAATAATTCGCAAATCCAAATCCGCTAATTGTTCTCTAATAGCACCTGCTCCTGTCGCAATTTCCCGATTTCGAAATGTTGCAAAGCCTGGGGTAGAAAAAAAGGGAGAAATACTGTGGTTACAGGATAAAATTTCATCTTCGAATAAACCCCGTAATCGTAAGAAAGTAGGTTTTTTAGCGCTGGGCCTAGCAAAAGAGAAATCGCCATATACTAGGCCCTCCAATTTCTTAAGGGGTTTATCTAAAAGATTCGCGATATAACTAGGAAGACCTTTCAAATACCACACATGAGTCACTGGACATGCCAGTTTTATGTAGCCCATTTGATATCTTCGTACCCGAGAATCAACAAATTCTACCCCGCATTTTTGGCAAAATCTTTCGTCTTCGTTTTCAGCTACGCTCGCTCGAGAATTTCCACAAGCACAAATTCCGCTTTTTATGGGTCCAAAGATTCTTTCGCAGAACAATCCATCTTTTTCTGGTTTATCGGTTTTATAATGGAAAGTGGAAGGCCTTGTGACTTCGCCAACGACTTCCCCATTAGGTAGGATTTTTTTAGCCCAAGCCTTTATTTGTTGAGGGGAAACGAGTCCAATTTGAAGTTGTTTATGTTTATATTGGTCAATCATAAAATAGAAATAAGAAAAGAATTTATATTGATTCCGATCAAACATCTTCCCTATTAACCTGGAAGTTCTTCTCAGATACAAGGAAATGGTTCAGTTCTAGAGCCAAAGATCGTAGTTCTCGAACGAGCACTCGAAAAGATTCTGGAGGATCCTCGTGATTAGGCACTCTTTTTCCCCAGATCGTAGCATTAAGTATTTCTTGGCGAGCTATAAGATGATCAGATTTATAAGTAAGTATCTCTTGTAAAATATGAGCAACACCAAATCCTTCTAAAGCCCAAACTTCCATTTCTCCTACTCGTTGTCCCCCTTGCTTGGCTCTTCCTCTAACGGGTTGTTGGGTAACAAGTGAGTAGGGCCCAGTAGAACGTCCATGAATTTTCTCATCAACTTGATGAATTAATTTTAATATATAGGACTTCCCTATTAGAACAGGCTGTTCGAAGGGATCTCCTGTTCTTCCATCAAATATTCTGCTTTTTCCCGGGTACTCGGGTTCAAATACCCATGGATTTTTTGTTTGTTTACTGGCTTCATATAATTCCGAAAACACAAGTTTTCTTGAAGCCTCTTGCTCATATCTCTCATCAAAGGGTGCTATTCTATAATGTTTCTTTAGCAGATCCCCTGCTAATCCGAGCGAGCTTTCAAATATTTGTCCCACATTCATTCGTGAGGGTACTCCTAAGGGATTGAAGACCATATCAACAGGTGTTCCATCTTGCAAATAGGGCATATCTTGCCTAGGCAAAATTTTGGAAATGATCCCCTTATTCCCGTGTCTTCCGGCTACTTTATCCCCAACTTTGATTTCACGTTTCTGTAAAATATATACACGAACCATTATGTCAAGGGGGTCCCTCTGGATCCATTTCACATCGATAACGCGCCCTCTTCCACCTATAGGTAGTTTGAGAGAAGTTTCTTTTGAAGTGGATACCTCAAGACCAAAAATAGCCCGTAATAATCCAGCTTCTGCGATATACGACGATTCGCTCGCTATTTGAGGCGTTAATTTACCTACTAAAATATCGCCAGTTTCTACCCAGGATCCCAACTTCACAACTCCATTTCTGTCCAAATTGCGGAGTAAATGTTCTTCTAGATGTGGTATTTCTTTAGTGATTTTTTCAGCGGAGCCTTGGCTTGTCGTATCCGTCTGAATTTCATATTTTCGGATGTGAAAAGAAGTATAAATATCCTCATATACCAAACGTTCGCTAATTAGTACGGCGTCTTCAAAATTGTAACCCTCCCAGGGCATATAAGCTACTAAAATGTTTTTTCCTAAAGCAAGTTCCCCACCAACTGTAGCTGCTCCCTCCGCTAAAATTTGCCCTTTTTTAATGGATTTCCCCCGCGGAACCCGAGGTTTTTGGTGCATACAAGTATTTTTGTTAGAGCGCCGATGGGCAACTAAAGGAATACTTATAGTCTTCCCATTACTTGATAAAAGGATCTTATGACTATCACTAGAAATGATCTTTCCCTCGCGTTCGGCTATAACGGAAACCCTCGAATCTAGAGCTGTTTGGCGTTCCAATCCAGTTCCAACAATGCACTTCTCGGACCGAGAAAGTGGAACTGCTTGGCGCTGCATATTAGAACTCATTAAAGCCCGATTCGCATCATTATGCTCAATAAAAGGAATGAGAGAACCTCCAATAGAAAAATATTGGAAAGGGAAAATACTTCTAACATGAATCTGTTCCCATGCAATAGTCAGGAATTCTTGACGGTATCTAGCTGGAACAACCTGTTCTTCCTGAATAGCCTGATTCAAGGACAAAGAATTTCCTGCTGCTATCATATAATATTCATCTCTATTTGGTGATAAATAAACCACCTGTCTCTCTTTTTTTTCTTTTGCTTTCTCAGATATTTCATAAAAAGGACTCTCTATGGATCCCCACCAGTGATCAATTCTCGCATGAATAGCTAACGATCCAGTAAGTCCAACATTGATTCCTTCGGACGTGTCAATTGGACAAATACGCCCATAGTGACTCGGATGAATATCTCGGCTCCGAAAACTTGCAGTTCTCCCCGTCAATCCTCCAGGACCCAAACAACTCACTTTTCGCCCATGAACCGTTTGTGTCAATGGATTGGTTTGATCAAAAACTTGAGATAAGGGGTATGTGCCAAAAAAGGTCTCATAAGTAGTTATTAATAAAATCGAAGTTGAAGTTGGAGTTACCAAAGTTTGTGGAGTCGGTTTCGATTGACGTATGAATACTCTACGGATAGTTTTTTGAACCGCATGTTGTAAACGGCCAAGAGCCAGTCCGAATTGATCTTGTAACAGATCTGCAACCGAACGAATACGTTTATTTTTCAAGTGATTCATATCATCATCGTCAAGTATACCCGTTCCAAATTTCATTCCAATCAAATGATCCGTAGCGGCCAATATATCTCGTGGTAACAAGAATGTATTGTTCTGAGGGATATCAAGATTCAGTCTCCGATTCATATTTCGTCGACCAACTCTTCCTAATTCACATTTTTGTTGAAAAAATTTCTTTTGTAATTCCTCGCATAAGGACTCCGAAAATACTAGGTCCCCACCTACACAAGCAAATTGTTGATAAAACTCCAAAATAGCTTTTTCTTTTGACTCAATCCTCTTCTTCTCCTTAGCATTCGGGAAAGACAAGAAAATTTCGGGGTAGGAAACATTATCTAAAATTTCTCTTAGATTTGAACCCATAGCTGATGATAGAACTAAAATGGATATCTTTTGTTTTCTACTCACGCGAGCCCATATCCTTTCTTTTTTATCAATTGCTAATTCCGACCTTCCTCCCCAATCTGATATTATAGTCCCGGTGTATATAGAAATTCCCTTATGGTCTAATTCCGAGCGGTAGTAAATACCAGGACTTAGCAATATTTGATTGATCACAATTCGGTAAATTCCATTTATTATAAAGGTTCCTAAGGAATTCATTATAGGAATGTTTCCAATGGAAATGGTTTGCTTTTGCACATCGAAACCAAAAATTAATCTCGCAGATACATATAATTCGGAAGAATAGGTGAGTGATTCATACACAGCATCCCTTTCTTTTATCGAGGGTTCTAGCAATTGATATCCTTTCGCAAATAATTGAAATGCAATTTCGTGATCTGGATCTTTAATTGTTGCAAACTTCTCAAGTTCTTCTGCCAAGCCTTGATTAATGAATCTACAAAATCCCTCGAATTGGATCTGACTAAATCCGGGTATTGTGGACATTCCCTCATTTCCATTCCGGAGCATTTTAATCTTAAGTTTCTTATTTATCGAAGAAAAATTCCATTATCAGCTCACTCTTCATCAATCCCTACGGATCAATCTAGCAATCATGGAATATATATTCTGTTTACTGAATCACATGAAATTCTAGGGAACTCCACATATGTATTTCATATATGTATTTCATACATATGAATAGAGACGATTTCGACGAAAATTCGAATTTACCAGGGGTAGAAATGCAATAAAAATGAATTGATAAAACAGTCCTAGAAAAAAATTCTGCCACTTAAACTTTATGATATTCTAAAAAAATTGGATAGCAAAGATTTCTCGTTTTATCTCCTTTCTATGAAAGGGATAAAGCCATAAGAATTTATAAGCACTAGAAAGTTTGACTTTAGTTCGATTTAGAATAGCACGCTTAGTTTTATTTTCAAAAAGAATTTGAAGTTTCTTTTTTGTTTTGTATCGTAGTAGTAGAGAATTGCTGGAAAATAAAGGATTTCGTTGTAGAATCCTAAAATAAAGTATTTACTTTATTTTTTAAGTACTTGCCAATCTAGTTATCCACCTATCCACATATCCTTTCTTTTGCACTTAGGTGGGCCAAGAAGGCCAAGCCATAATCTATATCAGAGCCAATTCCCTCTTTTTTTTATTTAATGCAATGAAAAATGAAAGCACGATTCCCCATAGGGATATGTACATAAGGGGGATCCATAGATAATAATGCTGTTCGGACCTGGAGTTTCCCTATATACGGATTAGGGAAACATTTATTCTATTTTATTATGCCATTAAAAATAATGGGGGGGAAAATACCGATTTAAAAGTCGTTCACTACTGCAATTAAAAAAAAAGAAAATTATAGTTAATGGTTCTAATTTTTTCTGAATTTTGCAGCCTGTGACTGGAAATCCACTTTTTCTCCTTTGTGATCTCAATAGAATAGAAAGAAAAGGGAAGTTTTCTAGTGTTAGCAATGTGTGTTTTAAAATGGAATCCATCGAGGAGAATAAGCGAAACAGGATCCAAAAAAGCAGAAATCTATTTTTTGAAAAAGATTAGAAAAAGTTAAGTAGAATTAGATTCAAGATAAAAGAAAAAAAGGGTTTTAGTAAAAAAGTGTAGATGAATACTTGGTCTTTTCTCGATTTTAGATCGGGTTTTTTGGCGGCATGGCCAAGTGGTAAGGCAGGGGACTGCAAATCCTTTACCCCCAGTTCAAATCTGGGTGCCGCCTGATCAATAAAATACTTAGGATTTACTTAGGATTATAGTACTGATCAAACCCTACAAATTCCTACCTCTATAAGTTGGGGCACGAGAGTAACTAGGTTTGGCGAGACTGAATTTTGAGAATCCATACCATAGTTCTATCCTCAAACTAGGGTTTGTTTTGTCGGCAGTGGCCCAAACGGCTACCAATAGGGATGAGGTAGCGTTTCGTTATTCTTTTATTGATTTAAATTGATTCGATTCAGGAATTTAAAACTACGAGACTAAGATGTCAGAAATCTTCGTATCCAAAGGTTCCTAAGGAGCAGTCCTTTTTCAATCTAAGCTTTTTCAATCTAAGTATAGAAGAAGGGACTTCGCGAAGAAATATCAAGACTTCCTTTCCTAATTATCATACATTTTATTTATGGTACATCTTACTACATACACTTCGTACATCTTATGCTACCTACATACACTCTTATGCTACCTACATACACTAAAGTAAAGGTTACTGATTCTGTCGAGAATTAGATTGAATAGGCTGATCATAAATAAATTTCTGGGTTGTGGATGGGGCCTCCTCACTCTTTCATAGAAAGATAGAAAGCGGGGCAGTAGGGTTTAGGTCAAAAATAAACAAGTGTAAGGTAGGTATTCAATAAATATTTATCTATCCTAATTTTAGGATATATTCTTATGCCCTTTGCTTATAAAAAAACAAACGGAAGAAAAAATCTCTCTATTCCCTTCTATTCAGGACATCCCCCTACTCTTTTTTAGGGAAAGGGCTATGTATCATATTTATACTTAATGCTCTCCAATTCTATTAGAAATCATATAAGAATTTGTTAGAAGTAAATTCCTTTAACGGATTCATCCATAGTCTTAGGGCAGAATGGCCTTTTGACTCTGTACCCTTGATTCCACTATGATTATTGATCAATAGTAGAAGAATTCCTTCATAAAAATAGGAGACATAATTTACATGGATATAGTAAGTCTCGCTTGGGCTGCTTTAATGGTAGTCTTTACATTTTCTCTTTCGCTAGTAGTATGGGGGAGGAGTGGACTCTAGGGATACTACCAATTGATTGAGTAGTCGAATTGTAGTATCAACTCTTTTCTTTAATTGATCGTTTTGCATTAATAAGTTTGGCAAACTTTATTTTTTCTCTCCTTCTTTAGTTTTGTTTCACTCTTGTAAAAAACTTTTTTAAGAAAGTAAGAAAGAGTCGTTCTATTCTACTATGTTCTATTCCAGTATAATAGAATAGAAAGGGCTATTATAGTAATTCAGAATTTCTATTCTACTAGAAGTGGCGAGTAAAAAGAAAGTTCTATACATAAGAAAATTAACCTTTTTTACACGAAGCTATTCACAACATATCGCACATTTTCCATTTATACTATTTTCTTATTCTTAGAAAATTTTTGATGTTCTTTTTTTTGTTTTTTGAAGGATCTCGATTGAAGCATCTCGCGCTATTTTTAAGCATGAAAGATTCGTAGGTTTTTTCCTTTTACTTTTTTTCTTTTACTATAGTCTATTCTCGTATTATTTCCCCCCCCCCCTCCATGGATTCTTTCAATGAAGAATTGTCTTCGATTTTTTTGATTTTGACTTGATGGAAATTAAGTGGATGCAGTGAAAAAAGAAGTTGAATTAGACTACTATTTCAATCTACTAATCGATTCCATGTAGATTCAAGATAATATAATAGAAAGAATCTAAAGTGTGGTAGAAAGAACTATATGTAGTTCTTTCTACCACACTTTATGATTCCAACCAGATCCTTTCATTTAAAACTTGGATTTGTATTTTTTTTAATCCCTTTTTCATTTTCATTTCTTCAATGATTAATTGGAATTCCAATTAATCATTTTGGCTGGCTGTTTTTACATAAATAATAAGTAAAAAGGCAGTAGGAACTAGAATGAACAATGCGGTAGCAATAAATGCGAGAATATTGACTTCCATAACCTCTTGATTTTTTTTTTTCACAATAACTCGGGATGTAATCCCATAGAGAGGAAAAAGGGGTATCCTGTAAATTTCAGGGGAGGACTTACATTCTGATAATACTGAATCAATTCAATATTATGAATATTGGATCTATCAAATCAATTCATGCTTGATAGTAGAATAATATAACATAGGAAGATCCCTTATCCATACTAAGACCAAAATAGGTTTTTTGATTGGATTCGAAACTCCCTCTATTCTATTTTTCATTCTTTTCCACTTTTGCTTTTATATATGTATAACCATGTATAACCCAAAATAAAATCTTTCTTATCTTATCCAATTTCCCTTCCTTTTTCTTTTATCCAATTTCCCTTCTATTTTCTTAGAGTTATACATACAATTATGTATGTATGTATTATATGACCCACTTTCTATGGGTCACATAGACATCCAAATAAGCAGTAGAAGTAGAAATGAGATGGAGAAAAGAGAATCTTAAATAAAAAGGATCCAATATTTAAATCTTAAATCAAAATATTTTCATTTAGGAAAAAGACCGTTTGCTTGGTTTTTATTTTATTAGGTTACTATCAATATCCGCTTTTTGGGATCTAAAGATGAGAGCGGATCCATAAAAAAAAGGAGTCGGCAAATGGAGTGAGGGGGATTCTTCCTAATTATTCATTGAACATACACAAACAACGTTAGAACTAGAAAATGGAAGGGGTGTGGTTTAACCCCCAAAAAGGAACTAATTAGATGAAATTTTTTCTCTAACAATAAAAGAATATGGTTTATGTATGGATTCCGGTAAAATACCGGTACTCTATTCCATAAGAGTCGAATAGGAAGTTAAGATGAGGATGGTATAATAATAAAAATAGAGTAATATCCTAAATTATACTAATCCACGTATGATATGTACGCCTTTCCTTATCAACCAGAAGTAGTGAAAAAAAGAAATGCCTATACTGCTCTCTTTTTACTGAGAAATGCGAAATAAAAAAAGTGAAGTAAGGGTACCCCATAGATATCTGATGTTGCCTCCGGCCCCCCCTTTTCATCAAAAATTTCCATGAAAGATGAATTTGTCCATTCATGGAATCCTAGTTCGGGACTGACGGGGCTCGAACCCGCAGCTTCCGCCTTGACAGGGCGGTGCTCTGACCAATTGAACTACAATCCCTGCGGGGTGTATGGCATACCTATTCTTAAATAGAACCATAAGAAGATTCGATTCGTCTGTCGTGCTCTAAGAAATAGAGGAATAATATACTACATACCCACATAGGATATGTGGGTATAATGATAGTGGCATAACAAGTATGTCGCGATTTTTTATCCCTAAAAATAAACGATAATCTGCCTTTCCATAAGAAAAACTCTTTTCTTTGTCTTTTCTTTGTAAGATAAAGAATCAGAGAGATATGGATTAGAAAAAATTTCCCCATTTCTCTTTATCCTTTAGTTCTATGGATCAGACATTTTTTTTCTTTCATACAAAAAAATGGATTTAGTTTATATTCACGAAGCCCTAGATTTTTGGGCCGAGCTGGATTTGAACCAGCGTAGACATATCGTCAACGAATTTACAGTCCGTCCCCATTAACCGCTCGGGCATCGACCCAGGAAGAATTTTTTCTAGGCTTTTTGATAATCTATGATTAACCTCTTTTTATAATACTCCCTACCCCCAGGGGAAGTCGAATCCCCGCTGCCTCCTTGAAAGAGAGATGTCCTGAACCACTAGACGATAGGGGCATCACTAGACGATAGCGCCATATACAACCACTCGTCATTATACTATAATGATAGTATGAGCAGTTTTTTGGAATTGTCAATATACTCGAAGAGTATAACTAGATCATAAGGAAAGAGTCTTTACTACTTTTCTTTTCCGTTATGTTTTCATAGGGTTTTTTTAGTTGAGGGTTAGGTTAATTCACAGATCATCCCCTACTTTTTAAGGAAATTCCTTTAAAGGGTATAGAATGAGAATAGATTAATAAAACGGAGTCTAGATTAGTTCAGTACAGGTATTGATTTGATTGCTCTAACAGGAAGTCCAATTTCATTTCTTTTTTGCAATTTAAACTCTGTGCTTCCTTTAGTGTTCAGACCAAAAATGCCGGCATCTTGCACTAAACTAAGTCATAAAATTCAAGAAAAAATGGAGACATTTTCAAAAAAAAAATGAATGAATTTAGTAGAAAAGTACTTTCTAGGATTCGAACCGATGACTTCCGTCTTACCAAAGCATTACTCTACCACTAAGTGTAAGTGAAAAGCCCTTTATCGGATTTGAACCGATGACTTATGCCTTACCATGGCATTACTCTACCACTGAGTTAAAAGGGCTTTTTATTCAATAATTAGCCACTTTCATTTACTATATATGAGTCTACTGCATAATGTACATGTACATAATATATGTATATATTAATGTACATAATATATGTATATATTAATGTACATAATATATACATATATAGAGATATATGTAGAGATTTTCTTTTATATATATATCGAGATGTAGAAGTTTATTTATGGGGAGGTTCAAAATCTTGATAAAATCAAGAAAAATAAGAAAATCTTTCATATTTTCTATTATCACTTGCACAAAGTAGAGGTATTTTATTATTATATAAATAAATACGTATAACATATAATAAAATACTTGAACAGAGAGTTGACACATTCAAAAATTATTATATATATCGGATACCTTGAAGAAGGTGGGTAAGTTCATAGGTATGTAAACACGATCTCGGACGACTCACCAAAGCCCGGAAGTTCCATTTTTTTTGTTTAAGGGGATTTATTTAAGGGGAGAACAAATATGTATCAATTGTTGAATCGGATACAACAATGGGCCAAAAATGCCCAAGGGGCCATAAGAACTGCTGTTAAAAAAATGAAAGACTTTGTTTTTTTTATCTTTAGGCTATTCACTTTTCATGTGCTCAGAATGTTCTGCAGAATTAGGGACTTTTTTCTTCTATTGGCCGATCTTATGATGAGAACTTTCTCAATTTATGTTTTATTTCCCCTAATTCTAATTGGGTGGGGTATAAAGGAATTTGCGCTCTTCATATACCCATATGGCTGGGTATTAATTTTCAGTGATATACTTCTTATCTGTTTTGGTGATAGATTGAAACAATTTTTAACAAGCATCTTTTGGAAAAAGTTTCGAGTTCAAAACTTTTTAATTTTTGTTAAAAAGTTTTGGATGGATTTGTTGAAACGATTTTCAACAGGTACCCCTTGGAAATGGGGTACTTGACTATTCCACAAGGATTCTAGTCGATTTGGAACAAACTATGTTGGAGTTAATTTTATTCTAAAAAGTTGTCAGTCGAATTTATACTGCAGAGTAGAAAAATTATACTACTGCTTGCCCAACAAAAAAGAAAAACCATATGCTATATGCATAACTCCTCCAGGTTAAGAGTTTTCCGTTTCCGAACACTAGAAAAAAGGAGGATTTTAGATTTCCGATCCTAGGATGAAAAGGAAGGGAACAGATACCCAATATGATTCTTAGGAGGAACGTTTGGTAATGATCTTGGTCTTCTATGCCCTTTTTTATGTTATGTGTTCTTAGTTCTATTCATCTTCTTTGATTCTTTTAAACAAGAATTTAATAAACTAGAATTGAGTGGAAAAGAGGAGAGGAAATTAGTAAATGGAGAGGATCCACTAACCAGAGACTTTCCGGATCCTCTTTATGAAGAGTTTTGGGAGTCCTCATCAGAGTCCTCTGATGTAAATTTTCATTAGGTAAATCTGTCGACTCCTATCCGCTTTTCTTTTTAAGTTATTACTCTTTGTTTGTTGCTTCTCTCAAGTGATAGAGGAAGTCTATGATGAATTTTTTAAAGTCATCTCACTCCTTCCCTATGGCTTGGATTTCATGATAAGTGGAGGAAGAAAAAATCTTTCCCAATTTATTTGTTCAATTTTTTTCTGAACAAAAAAGAAAAGGAAGAAAGGGATTTATGGGGACTGTACTGCCCCCTATATCTCTTAGTGTATATTGTAGGAATAATAAAACTAGACAAGAGTCTGGCACATTTACGTCCTCACAAATAATGATCCTTGTAGTCATAACCGTAGAATAGATCCTAATCGAAATGCATACATTTGGTTCATACACTATTGGCATGGTAAGAAGAGATGTATTTTACAGACTAGAGAGGGGCTATCTAAATCCTAAAGTAAAGGTTCGCGATTGAAGTACCAATCGCCCACCCCCATGAATTTTCTCCGTTTGATTCAATAAGGTTGAATTAGCCCCCTTCTCGAATGGCTACCCTTGACAAAGGGCAGCGTTGGTATCATAATCTACATGTAGCGGGTATAGTTTAGTGGTAAAAGTGTGATTCGTTCTATTAATAACTGAATTTGAAATGATATACTTAAGGCATCCTTAAGTTTTTTTATATTCATATTCCGATGAAAACTTTAGTTCTTATAAAGGGTTTAATCCTTTTTCTCTCAATAGCATATTGAGGAAGAATATACATTCTCGCGATTAGTATCCAAAGACTATTTGAATTTGCATCCAAAATACAAATTCGATTATGAGTACAGAGTCGCGAAGCATAATTTTGCATTTAAGTATTCCGATTGAATAAATATGAGTAAAGGATCTATGGATGAAGATACAAAAAAGTTTATTTCCAATCGTAACTAAATCTTCTTTTGTTTTGTTTAAAAAGGAAATGGAAGCCCAATAGCTAAAAAACGATGGTTTTGGTTTACTAGAACCATCAGTATATTGTTTCAGCTCGGTGGAAACCCAACTCTTTTCCTCAGGATCTCTTGAATGAAATTAAGGAACGAAGTAAGTAGATTAGATAGATATTTAGGAGAATTTCTATTTCCTACTCTATAGGGATCATCTAGAAAGCAGAGAGCTTTGGTTCCATTCAGACAGAAAAGCTGACATAGATGTTAAGTGGTGAGAATATCCATAAAGGAGCCGAATGAACTCAAAATTTCATGTTCGGTTTTGAATTAGAGACGTTAAAAATAATCAACCAACGTCGACTATAACCCCTAGCCTTCCAAGCTAACGATGCGGGTTCGATTCCCGCTACCCGCTCCAT